TACTTCTTAATTGAATTCAATTTGAATGGAGGTGATTTGGATTGATGTAAGTACAGGATTACTTTTATCTATTCTCGAAAGCAAAGGTTAAAACTTTATCTTTATATTAGTAAATATTACATTATTCGAATAAAAATTGATTTTAAATGAAAATCAAGCCACGACCCTTACGAACCAACCGTTCTTTTGTATTGACCAAGCAAAAACCTCATTCCTTTAACTGCAAAAAAATCTAAAAGCTATTTTTTTTTAATTTTTAAATGTTTTGCGAATTAAGAGTTTTATACATTGTTTAGTTGAGATAAATTCGAAGAAATTGTTCGAATTGTGTAATCTTCAATTATTGATACAGGTAACCGGCCTAAAGCAATTTGATTATAATTCAATTCATGACGATTATAAGTAGAAAGCTCATATTCTTCGGACATTGATAAACAATTTGTTGGACAATACTCAACACAATTACCACAAAATATACAAATTCCAAAATCAATACTGTAATTAAGTAATCGTTTTTTTCGAATATCAGTTTGAAATTTCCAATCTACAACGGGTAGATCTATAGGGCATACACGAACACATACTTCACAAGCAATGCATTTATCAAATTCAAAGTGGATTCGACCTCGGAAACGTTCTGATGTAATCAATTTTTCGTAGGGGTATTGAATAGTTACAGGTAAACGATTCGCGTGGGACAGGGTAATCATGAAACCTTGACCAATATACCTGGCAGCTCGTATTGTTTGTTGACTAGAGTTCAAGAACCGAGTTAGCATAGGGAACATATCTGAATATCTATAAATAAGTTTACTGGTTTCTTTCTCTTGTTTGAGACAAGTTATGAAGAATAGAATATTCTATTCCTTTACAGTGAAAGAAGCTGGAACGAAGTTGTTAATAATAGATTACCTAAAGAAATAGGTAAAAGAAATTTCCATCCAAGATTTAATAGTTGGTCCATTCTTAGTCTTGGTAACGTCCATCTTGTTGCAATAGAAATAAACAAGAACAAATAAGTTTTAGCCAGTGTAATAAAGATACCTATTATTGTTACAAAAACTTTCCCTCTTTTATTTATGTCAAAAATTTCAGGACTAAATAGGTTTGGAATAGAAAGATTCCAACCCCCCAAGTAAAGAACTGTTACAAATAACGAAGAAACTAGTAGATTTAGATACGAAGCAACATAAAATAAGCCAAATTTTATACCTGAATATTCGGTTTGATAACCAGCTACTAATTCTTCTTCTGCTTCTGGTAAATCAAAAGGTAATCTCTCACACTCGGCTAGAGAAGAAATTAGAAAAATGATAAACCCTATAGGTTGACGCCACAAATTCCATCCCCAAAAACCATATTTTGATTGTGTTTCAACTATATCAACTGTACTTAAACTGTTAGATAATCATAGTCGACAATAACATCACTGTTCTCGTCACTATTACAGAACCGTACATGAGATTTTCACCTCATACGGCTCCTCATAGGTCACAAATCAATATAAGAACCTTTCAACTTTATTTATCTTGATGTATTTGTTGATGTGTTTGTAAGATCGATAGAGAATCAAATTCTTATCCTAAGGCCTATAATTAGACTAATGGAATTCTGTCTGCTAGATTTATAATAAAATAATAAAAAGTGCTTCGGAATTGATCTCATATTTTAAAAATTTTCATTTTTCTTTGTTAATTAAAAACTTTACCCTTGAATGAAAAAAATAATTTTTAGAGGAATATCACATAGATATTTCAACCTATCTTTTTCTCATTTTCGATTACGAAAAAGCATTTAGACATTGCATTACATAACAAGAATTTTAGTTCGTTCCTATTCTCCTTTCTCAGAAAAAGAGGCATTATTCGTATTATCAAAAGTAAAAGATTTCTTCGTTTTGATAGTTATTTACTTAATCAGTGGACAGGAACATACTCTGGATCGAAATCATGGGGAGTACTTCTTAATCATTTCTACCAACTTAAAGCCCCAATTCGAATTACTTTTCTATAAAAAAATATCCTATTGGATAATTTAAAGAATCTCCATTACTAATCCTTTGTGTATCTTAGTCTTCCTAACCATCCACTTATTTTTTTTTGAATCTCTCATTAGGGTAATACCTCTATGGTAATAGTATAGAAAAAAACCCATACAATTGATCTTTTAAACCCGCTTCAAGCCATGATGACTAATCAGCCAATCTTGGGGTAAACAGCCTTGACTGCTTATGTTTACTTTCACTTAATTCTTGTACATAGGAAATGAGATTGAATTCCTTTAACAGCAAATTTAGAAGCCGTTTTATTTCACTCATATAACTATCTGGTTTAATTCATCAACCTAATGATGAATAAAAAAATAGATATTCAAATCATTTAACTTTCTTCTTAGAAAGAAAAGAAATGGAGGAATTTTTATGTCTTACCGAATCACACGTAGAGATATTGATAATACACATAGAGTTAATGGTATTTCATAACTAATTGATTGAGCAGCAGCCCTTAATCCACCTAAAAAGGAATATTTATTATTTGATCCATAGCCTGACATAAGTAATCCAACGGGAGCAAGACTTGAAACGGCGATCCATAAAAAAACACCAATACTAAGATCAGCTAGAATAAAGCGATAGCTAAAAGGAATTATTGAATAACTTAGTAAAATGGATATGACTGCTATGGATGGACCAATACTGAATAAACGAGTATCTCCTCTAGACGGAAGAAGATTTTCTTTGAAAAGTAGTTTTGTACCATCTGCTAAAGCTTGAAGCATTCCCAAAGGACCTGCATATTCGGGTCCAATACGTTGCTGTATCTCTGCAGATATTTCTCTTTCTAACCAAATAATTACTAGTACACCCAGTGTGATTCCTAATACAAGAATGAAAATAGGGACAAGCATCCATACGAGCCCATAAACTTCTTTTAAGGATTCCAATCTGAAAAAAGAATGAATAGCTTCTATTTCTGTTATATCAATTATCATTTCAACGATCAACTTCTCCCATAATGATATCTATACTACCTAGTATCGTCATAATATCAGCCAATTTCATTCTTTTAACTAACTGCGGAAGAATTTGCAAGTTGATAAACCCCGGCGGTCGGATTTTCCATCTCCAAGGAAAAACACTCTGATCTCCGATCAGAAAAATTCCCAATTCTCCTTTTGGTGCTTCGACTCTTACATAAAGTTCTTGCTTGGATAATTCAAAAGTTGGAGAAGGTTTTTTACTAATAAATCGATATTCAAAATCATTCCATTCAGGGTCTTTTATTCTATCAAAGCGCCGGCTTTCTAAATTCTCATAGGGCCCCCCTGGAATTCCTTCCAGGGCCTGTTGGATAATTTTTATGGATTCTGTCATTTCGCCGATTCGTACTAAATAACGAGCTAATGAATCTCCTTCTTTTTGCCATTGAATCTCCCAATTAAATTCGTCATAACACTCATAACGATCAACTTTACGAAGATCCCATTGTATTCCGGAAGCTCGTAGCATTGGCCCCGATAAACCCCAATTTAATGCTTCTTCTCCGCCAATAATACCTACGCCTTCAACTCGTTCTAAAAAAATAGGATTTCGTGTAATAAGCTTTTGATATTCAGCAACCCCAGTTAAAAAATAATCGCAAAAATCTAAACATTTATCTATCCAGCCATAAGGTAGATCAGCAGTGACTCCTCCGATACGAAAATAATTATGCATCATGCGCATACCGGTAGCAGCTTCGAATAAGTCATATATCAATTCTCGTTCTCGCAAAATATAGAAAAAGGGGGTCTGTGCCCCAATATCTGCCATAAAAGGGCCAAGCCATAACAAATGGGAAGCGATACGACTTAACTCCAGCATAATAGCTCTAATATAGCTAGCCCTTTTAGGTACTTGAATATTGCCTAGCTGTTCAGGTCCGTTTACGGTTATTGCTTCTGTAAACATAGTAGCTAAATAATCCCAACGTGTTACATAAGGCAAATATTGTATAATTGTTCGATTTTCCGCAATTTTTTCCATTCCTCTATGTAAATAACCCAATATAGGTTCACAGTCAATAACATCTTCACCGTCGAGAGTAACGATTAGTCGAAGAACACCGTGCATTGATGGGTGGTGAGGGCCCATATTGACTATCATGAGGTCGTTTCTTGTAGTTGGTGTAATCATAAGTTTTTCCCGAGTCAGTCTTCCATGCATTGCTGAAAGTAAAAAGAAATTCATCAAAATTTAAACGACTAAGCTCATCAAGACTAAGCTCGTCAAATGATATCATGCTTCAAATTAACGAGTTTTTATTTCTCGAATATCCAACTCATCAATTAATTCTTTATAGCGTCCTCTATTTCTTTTTGACAAATAGGCTAGTAGTCGTTGACGTTTTCCCAAAATTTTTCGCAAACCTTTCTGAGATGAAAAGTCCTTTTTGTGCAATTCCAAATGTGAAGTAAGTCTCCTTATCTTAGTGGTGAAATTGAATACTTGAAATTCAACAGACCCTCTATTTTCTTTATTTTCTTTTTGAGAAATAATAGAAATTACTGAATTTTTTACCATAAAAAACTCTCCTTTCCCCTTGTACAGATATGGATTTTACCGATCAGTAATAAGTATAAGTAATAATAATGCCATTAATTTTGATGTGGTATATACAATAATTTAATCCAAATAACTCCTTTCTGAATTCAAACCAATCAATCGAATTGGAAATTGGATTTAGATAGGAATAGAAAAAGATTGGTACATTTTTGCATCGAAGAATTTAGACCTAAAATTAAGAAGTTTCTATTGATTCATTTGGAAAACTAATTGAGATATTATTCATAATTCATTTCATATTGAATACTAGAATGAGATGTGAGACAAGAAAAGTACGTGATCTGTATATTTGTTTACTTTCATATACCCTATATTATATATAGATTAATATAGATTATATATAGGGTATATAGAAATAGGGTTTAGGGTATATATAGAAAAATTGTATTATTCACAGAATTTCAATCGCGGATACAGATGTATTCTTAACATACTGAAACGACTGCCATTATTGGTAGCAAACCAATAACGATTCATACAAGCTAAATCTTCTAATCGATAATTAGGCCAAAGAAAGAACTTTAATTTCATTAATTGATTTTTCTCTCTATCAAGATAATTATTGTCATGTGAAACTCGGCTGCTGTTTTTTATGTTCTTTCTATTCCAAAATACTGGATTTCTATATGTATAATTTTCATTCTTTGAATTGAAAGAAATTAGAATTCTCGCTTTTCTACGACGTTTAAACGATAAAATATTTTCTGGAACAAGTAAATCAAAATGATTTTTGTCTCTATTTTCATTTATTCTTTGATGTGGTGAAATTGTTTCATCCAAATTTGTCCTAGAAACATATCTTTGCTCTTGATATTTTTGATTAATTTGATGCTTACTCTTATGAAGCAACGAAATACCTATGGTTTGGTACATAATAAATTGTCCATCTTTTTTTCCAGACAAACGAAGTGGTTCTACAATCAATACCCCCCTCTTCATTAATTCTGAAAGAGTTAAATTACTTTGAATCGGCATTCTATCCAAATTTATTTCTCTCTTTTGAATGGAGGTTATAGTCATTTTTTTTGGATCTATCAGTCTAAGCAGAAGACAATATGCCTTGATATTATTGATCATTCTTTGATTTAAAGTTGTGCACCATTTCAATTGAAAAACCAAATAACGTTTCAGGAAGAAATCTAGTTCTGCTTCTCTATTGCTTTTGTATTGTTTTCTCTTTTTCCCCTTTTTTATGTCCAAGCTTGCATAATTATCTTCAATATCTTTTTGTTGTGAGAGAACGGATCCACGATCTCCTTGACTTATGGGTTCTTTTTCTTCTTGATTTCGATGCTTTTTATTCGAGGCTATCAACAAATTAATCTTTTTCTTTTCATTAATCTTTTTATTTTCACTACTATTTAAATTTAAAAGAAGTAATTTGCTTGGTATAAACCAAGGTTTTGTTTTATATGCCTTATAAAGTAACACAAATTCTGGGAAGAGCCAAAATTCCAGATTCGATATGGGGCGCTTTAGTATTTTTTCATTCATTCCCATCCAATCAAAAAATCCTTTGTGGGGGTTTAGTGAATTGGTTTCTGGAATCATAAGATAAAAAATATTTTTTTTAGAAATTATTTGAGAATTGTTAGTAGGAATTTGAGTATTTTGATTCCTATTGGTATCAATAATGATCCAGGTCTCAATATCGGCTTTTTGGCTAAGATAAAAATTGAAAAATTTCCAATCAAAGTTTTTTCTATCGGCCGATTTTTCCATATATGGAATATCAACCTGTCCTAGATCATTTTGAATAGGGATGTTCCTCAGTATATCAAAAAAGGCCTTTTTAGGCCTGTTATAAGTATAATAAATTTCTTGGTTCTTATTTTCTTGAAAGGGAAATCTATAAAAAAAACATTCCGTTTTATTATCATAATTAATAAATTTATATGATAAAAGATTATATCTATAATATTTTCGAAAATTACTTTTTTCATTGGATAATAAATATACTTCCGATTTTTTTTTGGAACCAACCAATTGGTCTTTTTCATATGAATGCCGTTTGCTTAAATTTTCCTTTTTAACTATACAACGCTGGCGAACTCTATTTCGCCATTTTTCTGGTATTAATCTAGACCATCCGATCTGAGATAAATGGTATTGATAATGTCCTTTTAACCAGTTTTTCCATTGATTCGTTTCATAGCTTGGAAGTTTTTTATTTGCTAATTTCGAATGAATCATTCCTTGTCTTTCAAAAGAATCCTTTATTTTAGACTTAAGAAAAGGGGGGATTCTTTGATATTGAACAACAGATCTTACCGAGTTCCTAATTTGAATTTGTGATAATTTGTAAAATACATATGCTTGTGACACGTAGGATAAGTCATAAAAAATACGTGAATTTTCTTTAATATTACTAATATTATCAAATGGCTTTTTTATAGTCGAAATAAATGTAATTGGAGTTTTCTTTTTTTTATTAATTCTTTCTTGTTTTCTTTCATTATTGTAAATCGATTTATCAATAATTTTTTTTGTTACTTTAAGAAAAAGTTTTGTATTTATTCTGGGAATATTAATGATAGATAAAAATAGATCTGTGTAGATTTTTTCAATGAAAATTTTAAAAAAAGGGGGGAATTTATAGATTAATCGAGCATTTCTTCTTTTTAATATTTGCCATTTTTCGAATCTTTTAGCATTAGAATTTGTTTTGTTAGGACTAAGATTATTTATTCTTGGAGTTACTTTTTTTTTCTCTTTTGAGATTCTTTTTATTTGATTTCGAATTTTACTTGTTCTATCAGCGAGATCCTTCGTTTTTTTTTCCGTCAATGAATAATTTGACGAACTCGGAGATGCAATTTGATTAAATGATTCGTGAATTATCTGATTGCTTATCATGGAATCTTTTTCTTCTTTAATTTCGCTTAATTTATATACTT